GGTGTAAATGTTTAATTTTTTAGCATTGAGAAATTCATAAAATTTTTAGTAGAAGTTTTAAGGCTAAAATTTGGGGATATTTGTGTAGTGTATAAATGCAATGTGCATGTATATATATACAATGCGGATGGCTAACCCATATCTCAACTCGTTAGCTGGCACGTTCTCGGGCCTTCCTTGGTTTCGGGGTTTGACAAGGATAACAGGATTCGCTGAGCGTAGGGGGTAGGGGGGTTTGTCGCGCAAAAACCAAAAGGGGGGCAGATATATAAGGATAAGTTGAAGAAGTGATGTATATGTTATGCACTTGAGATATTAATATGTAATTCTTGAGTTATGTCATTTAATAATTAACCTACTTCAACTCGTGCAAGGAATAGCTCAACCCTAATATATTAATTGCGCTTGCACTCTGAAATGCAAAGTGAAAGGAAACCTAAAAAAGAGAACCCTATGCATATAAAAGAACGCCCGGCATGTTGGGTAACGAGGAGTATGTAATTACACCATTAATCAGATGCCAGTATAATTATCCGAGGGTGGAGTAAATAAGATTATGTACCTGAAATAGGAACCAGATACCAGGAATAGTTCACAGTGTGCGACCCCCACATTTTGTGTCCCTGATTCTATCATGAATAGTATGCAATTATATCAACCAGTTGGTGGTCTCTTACTACATTAATAATTTTAAGATAAATCTTAGCTGGGTAATTCAAGGAAAAATTTGAGTGCCACGTTTAAGGGATTAATCTATTTCCCAGGTTAAAATAAATTATTTCTGAGTTTTAATAATTTGCTTTATGGTCTCCTTGGACGTTAGTACTTGCTTTGGGGTTAAAATAAATGAATGGTGATAATACATATGTATGTACTAATACATTATGTAATATTATACATAGTATGTACTAATACATACATGTTACTATCAGAAGATAGTTTAATTTAGAATTCTGGCTTTGGGAGCCAGGGGTGGGAGTTAAAATCTCTCTTTTCTGGGCGCTAGGGGGGGGATTTAACCTCCGATCTTCGGATTACAAGACCGATGCTTTAAGACTAAGCTACTAGGGCAAGCTCATTTTAGTGCTTTATTTTCTACTCATCCTGCCAGTGGGACAAGTACAAGGAAGAGTGCAAAGTATAGAATTGATGCTACTTGGCCAATAATGACGTATGGGTGTTCTACAGGCATGCCCCCAATTCATGTTAGAATTAGCATATCTGCTACAAGTGTTCAAAATAAAAATTGGGTGATTGGGCGAAACGTGAGTCCTCGTTGCTTTGAGGTGTGTAAGATTGGGACTACTATTAGAATTAAGATGGAGAATAATAGAGCAAGAACACCTCCTAATTTATTTGGAATAGATCGCAGGATGGCATAGGCGAATAGGAAGTATCATTCCGGTTTAATGTGTGGTGGGGTTACCATTGGGTTGGCTGGTGTGAAATTGTCTGGGTCTCCTAGTAGATTGGGGGAGAATAGTGCCAGTGATGTTAAGGCTAGTAGTATAATTACAAACCCAAGGAGGTCCTTGTATGAGAAATAGGGGTGGAAGGAGATTTTATCCGCGTCAGAATTTAGGCCGGCGGGGTTGTTTGATCCTGTTTCGTGGAGAAATAGTAGGTGGAGTAGGGTTGCGGCGGCAATAATGAATGGTAATAGGAAGTGGAATGCGAAGAATCGTGTTAATGTTGCATTGTCTACTGAAAAGCCTCCTCAAATTCATTGAACAAGTGTGTCCCCTATGTAGGGGACTGCTGAAAGGAGATTTGTAATTACTGTAGCTCCCCAGAAGGATATTTGTCCCCATGGGAGGACGTAGCCGACAAAGGCTGTTATTATAACTAGCAGGAGAAGTACTACGCCAATATTTCAGGTTTCTTTATAGAGATATGACCCATAATATAGGCCACGGGCAACGTGTATATAAATACAGATGAAAAAGAATGATGCTCCGTTAGCATGGAGGTTGCGAATAAGTCAGCCGTAGTTCACGTCTCGGCAGATGTGAGCTACTGATGAAAATGCGGTTGAGATGTCTGAGGTGTAATGCATGGCTAGGAATAGCCCTGTTAAAATTTGTGTGATTAAACATAGTCCTAGGAGGGATCCGAAGTTTCATCATACTGAGATATTAGACGGTGTTGGTAGGTCGACTAGTGCATCGTTAGCGATTTTTATTAGAGGGTGGGTTTTTCGTAGGCTTGCCATTATTGTTCTTGTAGTTGAACTACAACGGTGGTTCTTCAAGTCATTGGTCTCGGTTAAGATCCGAGCAAGAATTATGACCTATTTTATGTTTATGTTATTGGTGGCTCTGATTGTGGGTTTAATTGCTGTTGCTTCTAACCCAACTCCTTATTTTGCTGCTTTAGGTTTGGTGGTAGCAGCGGGGGTCGGGTGTGGAATTTTAGTTGGTTCTGGGGGGTCTTTTTTGTCTTTAGTTCTTTTTTTAATCTATTTAGGTGGGATGCTTGTAGTGTTTGCTTATTCGGCGGCTTTGGCCGCTGAGCCTTTCCCGGAGGCCTGAGGGAGTCGCTCTGTTGCAGGTTATGTCGTGATTTATCTGTTAGAGGTAGTTTTAATGGCTGGGGCATTTTGAGGGGGGTGGTACGAGGGTTCGTGAGTAATAATTGATGGGTTGAAGGAATTTTCCATATTGCGAGGGGATGTTGGGGGGGTGGCTGTTATGTACTCTTTTGGGGGAGCAATGTTAGTCATTTGTGCTTGGGTTTTGCTCTTGACACTACTTGTTGTACTGGAGTTAACTCGGGGGTTAAGCCGTGGGACTCTTCATGCGGTTTAGATAATTGTTAAAAGAATGGCTAGGGTTATCGTCAGAAGGAAAATAGTTAAATATGTTTTAATTATTCCTCGTTGAATGTCGCTTATAATTTTTGATATTATTATTTGGGTTAAGGTTAATCCTTTTGGTCCGGATATTTCAAACCATGTCTGGTCGAGTTTGTTGGCGACTGATTGACCCAGGATGAGGTTGAGTTTTGGGGATATACGATGGATTAGTGCTGGGAAATATCCTAGTATATTTGAGAAGTTATGTGAGGATATTGTAGGGGTAATTTTAACCTGTTTATTAGTCAGGGCGGTAAGTTCTATGGCTACTAGCAGTCCAATAATAGTAACTATGTGAGCTGCTATTTTTAGGGTTAGGGGTATTGTTATAATGGGTGTTTTTGAAGGCAGGAAGTTGGAGGTAATAATAAGTCCTGCAATAATACTTCCTCAGGCAAGTCGTTTGATAGGATTAATTACTAATGGGTTGTTTTCATTAATAGGGGATAGTGGAAGGAATCGTGGGGACCCTATGGTAACAAAGAAAACAACTCGGAAGCTGTAGACCGCGGTGAATGATGTAGCAATAAGTGTAAGAATAAGGGCCCAGGCGTTAAGGTGGGAGGTGTTTAGGGCTTCAATAATAGCATCTTTTGAAAAGAAGCCTGCAAGAAATGGGGTTCCTGTTAGTGCGAGGCTGCCGATTGTAAGGCAGGTTGAAGTGGCTGGCATAAGGTTTTGAAGGCCTCCTATCTTGCGAATGTCTTGTTCGTCGTTAAGGCTGTGAATAATTGATCCTGAGCATAAGAACAGTATAGCTTTGAAGAAAGCGTGAGTACAGATGTGAAGGAATGCGAGTTGTGGTTGGTTTAGGCCAATTGTAACTATCATTAGGCCCAATTGGCTGGATGTTGAGAAAGCCACAATTTTTTTAATATCATTTTGGGTTAGGGCGCAAGTGGCTGTAAATAGGGTGGTTAGGGCCCCTAAGCATAGACAAGTTGTTAGTGCGGTTTGATTATTTTCTATAAGGGGGTGGAGGCGAATTAGTAAGAAGATTCCCGCCACGACTATAGTGCTGGAGTGAAGTAGGGCAGACACTGGTGTGGGGCCCTCCATGGCAGAGGGGAGCCACGGATGTAGGCCAAACTGGGCCGACTTCCCTGTTGCTGCTAGGATAAGTCCTATTAGGGGGATTGTTACATCAAAATTCTTTGATAGAAAGAAGATTTGTTGGATCTCTCAGGAGTTAAGATTTATTGCAAATCATGCCATGCTTAAGATTAGTCCAATGTCTCCTACTCGATTGTAAATTACAGCCTGCAGGGCTGCTGTATTAGCGTCTGCTCGCCCGTACCATCACCCAATTAGTAGAAAAGATATGATTCCAACCCCCTCTCAGCCAATAAACAGTTGAAATATATTGTTGGCAGTGACAAGTGTAATTATTGCTACTAGGAAAAGTAGTAAGTATTTAAAGAATCGGTTTATGTTGGGGTTCGAGTGTATGTATCATAGTGCAAACTCTAAAATAGACCAGGTGACGTAGAGGGCAATGGGTGTAAAAATAAGAGAGTAGTGGTCAAATTTAAAGCTAATATTTGTGTCAAATATATGTGTATTTATTCAGTGCCAGTTTGTAGTAATACTTTCTAGTCCCTGGTCTAGAAATATTATAAGTGGTAGCAGGCTAATGAAGAATGCGGTGCTGACAGCGGTTTTCACATGTGTATTTGCCCAGTCCGTTTTGCGGGGTTCGGGGTTCAGTGTTGTTAATAGTGGAATAATAAGGATTGTAATAACTAAAATAAGTGAGGAGGATATAATTAGTGTTGTTGGGTTCATAGCTTCCACTTGGATTTGCACCAAGAGTTTTTGGTTCCTAAGACCAACGGATGAGCTGTTATCCTTCAGAAGCGTGAGGAAGCCGCGGATTTTAACCGCGGTGCATAAGGATTAGCAGTACTTATTGATTTCTGTCCTTCCTTGGTGAGTAAGGGGATTTTAACTCCTGTCTTTAGAATCACAATCTAATATTTTAATTAAACTATACTTACTAATAGCATCAGCCTCATATCAGTTCTGGTTTCGCTACAAGAAGAATTACGGGGATTAGGTGAAGGGCTATTAGCAAGTGCTCTCGGGTGTGGAAGGGTTGGAGTTTTAAAATGTGACTTGGTGTTGGGCCTCGTTGAGACATTAAGAATATATAGAGCGAGTAGCCTGCTGTAATTAGAGTGCCTGCCCCTGTTAAGGCAATAGTTCATGGGGATCAGTTAAATAGGGTTGTGATAATTATTAATTCTCCTATCAGGTTAGGCAGAGGCGGGAGTGCCAGGTTAGCCAGGTTGGCAATGAATCATCAAACTGCTGTTAAGGGAAAAATTAGTTGTAGTCCTCGGGCTAAAATTATGGTTCGGCTGTGGGTTCGTTCATATGCTGTATTAGCTAGACAGAATAGTATTGAGGATACTAGACCGTGGGCGATTATTAAAATAATTGCCCCTGAAAACCCTCATGGGGTTTGAATTAAAATGCCTCCTGCTACGAGTCCTATGTGGCTGACGGATGAGTAGGCGATTAGTGACTTAAGATCAGTCTGTCGTAGACAAATAGACCCTGTTATAATAATTCCTCATAATGCTAAGATAATAAATGGGTAGACTAATTCTTTTGAGAGGGGGTCTAGTATAATTATTATTCGTATTATTCCGTACCCCCCTAGTTTTAATAATACTGCTGCTAGTACTATAGATCCTGCAACAGGGGCTTCTACGTGTGCTTTTGGGAGTCATAGGTGAACGCCGTATAATGGTATTTTTACTAGAAATGCAATAAGACAGCCGGCTCATCAAATTTTGTGGCCTCAGGAGTCTAGCAGAAGTGGCTGAGAATATTGAATTACAAGTATAGATAGGGTCCCTGTGGATTGTTGAAGTAGAAGTAGTGCGACTAGGAGGGGTAGGGAGCCTGCGAGTGTGTAGAATAAAAAGTAGGTCCCCGCATTTAATCGCTCGGTTTGGTTCCCTCATCGGGTAATAATAATTAGGGTTGGAATGAGTGTGGCTTCAAATATAATATAAAATATAATGATTTCTGTGGCTCCGAATGCTATGATTAAGAAGGTTTGTAGTGAGGCGAGCAGGGTGATGTAAAGGCGTTGTCGGCTGAGGGGTTCTGGGCTGATGTGGTTTTGGCTGGCTAAAATTATTAGTGGTAGCAGTCAGCATGTTAATACCAGCAGGGGTGTTGATAAGGGGTCTGTGCCCAAATATATATTTGATGTGGCCCAGCCGGTTTCGGATGTTCATTTTAGTCATGTGAGGCTTACAAGGGCAATGGATAGGCTGTGGGTGATTGTCGCTGTTCATAGCCATTTTGGGGAGATTAATCAGATTGTTGGAAATAATATGATTGTGGGGATTAGTACTTTTAGCATTGTAGGAGATTAAGGTTTTGTAGACGATCAGTCCCGTGGGTTCGAGCTGTGGCTACTAGGAGTGCGAGGCCCGTACTCGCTTCGCAGGCGGAGAAGGCTAATAATAGTATAGGGGCGGTGGAGAAGCTTGTAGATTCGAATTGTAGTGTTCACAGGGCTAGTGCAATAAATAGGGACAATATTATACCTTCTAAGCATAGAAGTGCGGAGAGTAGGTGGGTGCGGTGAAATGCTAATCCTATTAGTCCTAGAATGAATGCTGAACTAAAGCTGAAATGTACTGGTGTCATAAGGGGGTCGTGGACTTAAACCACAATTTTCTGAGCCGAAATCAGAGGTCTTTTTTTGGACTAACTCCCTTATTCTGCTCATTCTAATCCCCCCTGGGTCCATTCGTAGATTAGTCCTAGGGTTAGAAGAATAAGAACTGTAGTGGCTCAAAAGAATGTTCCTGTGGGGTTGTGAAGTTGGTCACCTCAGGGAAGGGGGAGAAGAAGGGCAATTTCTAGGTCAAATAGTAGAAACAGGATAGCGACTAGGAAAAATCGTAAGGAGAATGGTAATCGGGCGGATCCTAATGGGTCGAATCCGCATTCGTTAGGGGAAAGCTTTTCTGCATCCGGGTTTATCTGGGGGAGTCAAAAGGATACAATTGCTAGGATTGAGGATAGGGCTATTGTAATAATAATAATAGTTGTGATTAAATTCATTATCTTTCCCTGGGGTTTAACCAAGACTAAATGATTGGAAGTCACTTGTACTAATTTAAATACTAGAAAGATATGAGCCTCATCAGTAGATGGATACGTAAAGGAATAGTCAGACTACGTCGACAAAGTGTCAGTATCAAGCAGCGGCTTCAAAGCCGAAGTGATGTTCAGATGTGAAGTGGTATTGGATTTGGCGAAGGAGGCAAACAGCCAAGAAGGTTGATCCAATAATTACATGGAGTCCGTGGAATCCTGTAGCTACAAAGAATGTGGAGCCGTATACCCCATCTGCGATTGTGAAGGGGGCTTCATAGTATTCTATGGCCTGTAGTGCGGTGAAGTATAGTCCTAGAAGAATTGTAAGTCCGAGGGACTGAATAGCCTGTTTTCGTTCCCCTTCTATAATACTATGGTGAGCTCATGTAACTGTTACACCAGATGCTAGCAGAACTGCTGTGTTGAGGAGGGGGACTTCAAATGGGTCTAATGTGGTAATTCCTGTTGGTGGTCAGCATCCTCCAAGCTCAGGGGTTGGTGCTAGGCTTGAGTGATAAAAAGCTCAGAAAAACCCGAGGAAAAAGAAGACTTCTGAGGTAATGAATAGAATTATGCCATAACGTAGGCCTTTTTGTACCGGTGGCGTGTGGTGTCCTTGGAAAGTTCCTTCTCGGATGATATCACGCCATCATTGGAATATTGTAAGAAGCAGGAGGATTAGTCCAAGGGTTATTAGTGTTGTTGAGTGGAAGTGAAACCAGATTGCTAGGCCGGATGTTATTAATAGGGCGCCTACGGCTCCGGTTAGTGGTCATGGGCTAGGATCAACCATGTGAAATGCATGTGCTTGGTGTGCCATTAAACGTTTTCTTGCAGGTAGAGGCTTAGTAGAAGTACAAATACATAGGCTTGGATTATTGCAACTGCAACTTCTAGAAGTGTTAATAGGAATAGGACAGCGGCTGTTATAATTGCTACTGCTGGCATTATCGGTAGTAACACGAATACTGCTGTGGCAATAAGTTGAATCAGCAGGTGACCTGCAGTTAAATTAGCTGTGAGTCGTACTCCAAGGGCTAGGGGTCGAATAAATAGGCTAATTGTTTCGATAATAATTAGTACTGGAATTAGTGGGACCGGGGTTCCCTCTGGTAGAAGATGGCCGAGGGCTACTGTTGGTTGATTACGCATGCCAATAATCACTGTAGCAAGTCACAGTGGTACTGCAAATCCTATGTTTAGTGACAATTGGGTGGTGGGTGTAAAGGTATATGGGAGAAGGCCCAGCATATTAATAGTAATAAGGAATACTATTAGAGAGGCAAATAATAAGGCTCATTTATGCCCTCCTACATTTAGAGGCAATAGAAGTTGGTTAGTGAAACGGTTAATGAACCATGTCTGAAGGGTGATAAGTCGATTGTTTAATCATCGAGATGGGGGAGTTGGGAATAAAATTCATGGTAGTGCAATTGCAACGGCAATAAGAGGGATCCCTAGGAAGGACGGGCTTGCAAATTGGTCAAAAAAGCTCATTATCATGGTCAGTCTCAAGGTTCAGTTTTGTGTTTTTCCTCGCTCATTGGGGTGGGTTCGTTGGGTGTTGTGTGATTTAAGATTTTAGTTGGAATAATGGTGAGAAAGATGATTCATGAAAATACTAGAATGGCGAATCAAGGGTTGGGGTTTAATTGGGGCATTTCACTAGAGGTGGTCGGTAGTCACCAAACTTTGGCTTAAAAGGCCAACGCTTTGTCCAATAATTAGCTTTCTAGTGAGGCGTCTTCTAGTATTAGTGAGGATCAGCTTTCAAAGTGTTCTAGTGGGACGGCTTCAACTACGATTGGTATGAAGCTGTGATTAGCCCCGCAGATTTCAGAGCACTGTCCATAGAATACTCCTGGTCGTGAGGCAATGAAGGCAGTTTGGTTTAGTCGTCCGGGCACTGCGTCCATTTTTACACCCAGAGATGGTACGGCTCAAGAGTGAAGTACATCTTCGGCAGATACTAATACACGAATTGGGGATTCTATTGGAACTACTATTCGGTGGTCAGTCTCTAGTAGCCGAAATTGACCTGGTGTAAGGTCTTGAGTTGGAATTATATAGGAGTCAAAGCCTAGGTCTTCATAGTCTGTGTATTCGTAGCTTCAGTATCACTGGTGACCTATGGCTTTAATTGTTAGATGAGGGTCATTAATTTCGTCTATAAGATAAAGAATTCGAAGGGATGGTAGAGCAATCAAAACTAGGATTACAGCCGGTAAAACGGTCCAAACAATTTCGATTTCTTGGGAGTCTAGGATATATTTGTTGGTAAGTTTAGTAGAAACTATTGCAATAATAATATATAGTACTAAAGTGCTGATTAAAAACACAATTATTAGGGCGTGGTCGTGGAAATGGAGAAGTTCTTCTATAACGGGTGATGCCGCGTCTTGGAATCCTAGTTGTGTGGGATGTGCCATTAAGCCTAGGGCTTAAGACATACAGGGATTTAACCTGTAATACCACCTTGACAAGGTGGTGTAATTTGCATTTTACTAATGTCTTTAGAAGAAAGTGACAGAGTGGTTATGTGACTGGCTTGAAACCAGTACATGGGGGTTCAATTCCTCCCTTTCTCGTTAGTTTGATTGAACTCGGACAAATGCTGGCTCTTCAAATGTGTGATATGGCGGAGGGCAGCCGTGAAGTCATTCTACGTTTGTTATGGTTAGCTCTACTGAGGAGACTTCCCGTTTGGCAGCAAAGGCTTCTCAAAGAATAAATAGGAATATAATTACTGCGACTAGGGAGATAAGGGACCCGATAGATGATACTGTATTTCACAAGGCGTAGGCGTCGGGGTAGTCAGAATATCGTCGTGGCATTCCGGCCAGGCCTAGGAAGTGTTGGGGGAAGAATGTTAGGTTTACACCAATAAATATTACACCAAAGTGGATTTTTGTTCAGGTGTCATTTAGGGTATATCCTGAGAATAGCGGGAATCAGTGGACAAAGGCTGCCATAATAGCAAATACGGCACCTATTGATAATACACAGTGGAAGTGTGCAACTACATAATATGTGTCGTGAAGTACGATGTCTAATGATGAGTTGGCTAATACAATTCCTGTCAGTCCCCCCACTGTAAAAAGGAAAATGAACCCCAGGGCTCATAGTATAGGTGTGTCTCATTTGATAGAGCCGCCGTGCAGCGTGGCCAGCCAGCTAAATACTTTTACACCGGTTGGGATGGCAATAATTATTGTTGCAGATGTGAAGTAGGCACGGGTGTCTACGTCTATTCCGACAGTAAACATGTGATGGGCTCAGACAATAAAACCAAGGAGGCCAATAGCCATTATAGCTCAGACCATTCCTATATAGCCGAATGGCTCTTTTTTACCAGCGTAGTAAGCCACGACGTGTGAAATGATTCCAAATCCGGGTAAAATGAGAATGTATACTTCGGGGTGACCAAAGAATCAGAACAGGTGTTGGTACAGGATTGGGTCTCCTCCCCCTGCCGGGTCAAAGAATGTGGTGTTGAGATTTCGGTCTGTAAGAAGTATTGTAATTCCGGCGGCCAGGACTGGAAGTGAGAGAAGCAGAAGTACGGCTGTTACTAATACAGCTCACACGAACAGGGGTGTTTGATATTGGGAGATGGCTGGGGGCTTCATATTAATAGTAGTAGTAATAAAATTAATTGCTCCTAGAATTGATGAGACACGTGCTAAGTGAAGTGAAAAAATTGTAAGGTCTACGGATGCTCGTGCGTGGGCAAGATTGCCTGCGAGTGGTGGATAGACTGTTCACCCTGTTCCCGCCCCGGCCTCAACGCCAGAGGAGGCTAGTAGTAGAAGAAATGATGGGGGGAGAAGTCAGAAGCTTATGTTATTTATTCGTGGGAATGCCATATCAGGTGCCCCAATTATTAGTGGCACGAGTCAGTTTCCAAATCCCCCGATGAGAATTGGTATTACTATAAAGAAAATTATTACGGAGGCATGGGCGGTAACAATAACATTATAAATTTGGTCATCGCCTAGAAGCGATCCGGGTTGACTAAGTTCGGCTCGAATAAGAAGGCTTAAAGCAGTCCCCACTATTCCAGCTCAGGCACCAAATACAAGATAAAGGGTGCCAGTGTCTTTGTGGTTTGTAGAAGAGAATCAGCGCGTAATTGCCACAGGTAGGGTAGCCGAGTGCCAGGCGGTGGGTTGTAGCCCCGAAGACAGAGGTTTGAGTCCTCTTCCTATCACCAGCCCCGTGGTGAAGAAACACGTTGGATTGCAAATCCAGAGACGTAGAGTAATACTCTGCCGGGGCTTTTCCCGCCTTTTAGGCCAACGGCGGGAAAAGTAGATGGATGCTCGCTGGCTTGAGCGCTTAGCTGTTAACTAAGAGTTTGTAGGATCGAGGCCTTCCCATCTAGTAAGGCCTTAGTTTAATAAAAACATTTGATTTGCAATCAGAAAATGCAAGATAGACTCTTGTAGGTCTTATCCAGGGACTAGAAGATTTTCACTTCTGCTTAGAGCTTTGAAGGCTCTTGGTCTGGTGCTATCCTAAGTCCCTTAAGTGGCCAGTATTAAAATAGCCGGAGTCACAGGCAGAAGACCTAGTGCGATCGTGGTTGAAATAGTAAGAGGGAGAGAGGTTTGAGTTGCTTTTACTCGCCAGGGTGTAGTTGAGCTGGTTGTATTTGGGGAAATTGTTAGTGTTATTGCGTAGCATAGCCGAAGGTAGAAATAGAGGCTAAGTAGGGCTGCTAGGGCTATAATTGTGGCGGTGGTGGGAAGGCCTTGTTTTGTTAGTTCTTGAAGAATTAATCATTTTGGCATGAATCCTGTTAGTGGTGGTAATCCGCCTAAAGATAGTAGGACTAGGGCAGTGGTTGTTGCTAGGGTAGGGCTATTTGATCAGGTTATTGCAAGGGTATTAATTTTTGTGGCTGAGGATGTTTTAAGTGTGAGAAATGCTGCGGAGGTTATGAAGATGTAGGTTCCTAACGCGAGGAGTGTGAGTTGGGGAGCATACTGTAAAACAATAATTATCCACCCTATGTGAGCAATAGAGGAGTAGGCCAAAACTTTCCGCAGCTGGGTTTGGTTCAATCCGCCCCATCCACCTGCCAGTGTGGATATAAGCCCTAAAGAGGTTAGTAGAAGGGGGTCGATGGCTTGAGATGTCTGGATAATAAGGGCCAGGGGGGCCAGCTTTTGCCAAGTCGACAGGATTAGGCCTGTTAGTAGGTCCAGTCCTTGCAGAACCTCTGGTATTCAGAAGTGTATTGGTGCAAGTCCAATTTTAAGTGCTAAGGCGGTAATAATTATGGTGCTGGCAACTGGGCTTGAGACATTGTTCATATCTCATTCTCCTGTTATTCATGCATTTGTTGTACTCGCAAACAGAATTATTGCTGCTGCGGTCGCTTGGGTTAAGAAATATTTTGTGGTGGCTTCTACCGCCCGTGGGTGATGATGTTGTGCTATTAGTGGCACAATTGCTAGGGTGTTAATTTCTAGTCCTATTCAAGCCAATAGTCAATGGGAGCTAGCAAAAGTTAGGGTGGTGCCTAATCCCAGGCTGGATAATAAAATTATTAGTACGTAGGGATTCATTGATGGAGGAGGGACTCTAACCGTCATGTTCGGGGTATGGGCCCGAAAGCTTTATTAGCTGACCCCATCTTAGAAAGTGGTGTAGAGGAAGCACTAAGAGTTTTGATCTCTTGGGCATGGGTTCGACCCCCTTCTTTCTAAGAACCGAGGGGACTTTAACCCCTATAAGCCACTCTATCAAAGTGGTCCTTGGGCATTCGGGCACAGTTCCTAAACTATAGTTGTGGGGGAAGGCCTGCCAGTGCGATTGGTAGGGCTACGTGTCATAGTACAAGTGCTAGTGTTAATGGCAGGAAGTTTTTTCATACGAGATGTATAAGTTGGTCATACCGAAACCGAGGGTAGGAGGCCCGGACTCATAGAAATACGACTGATAATAATGCAGCTTTAATCATAAGGCTAATTGTTGTTAACTCGGGCATATTGGGGAAGTGGGAGGATCCTAGAAATAGTACGGCCGACAGGGTATTCATTATGAGAATGTTGGCGTATTCGGCTAGGAAAAACAGGGTAAACGGCCCCCCTGCATATTCTACATTAAAACCAGATACAAGTTCTGATTCACCTTCTGTTAAATCAAATGGTGCTCGGTTCGTTTCGGCGAGGGTTGAGATATATCATATGGCTGCTAGGGGTCATGCTGGGGCTAAAAGTCAAATACTCTCTTGGGCTGTATTAAATGTTTGGAGGGTGTAGCCGCCCGAGAAAATAATAACTGAGAGGAGAATAAGTCCTAGGCTAACCTCATATGAAATCGTTTGAGCTACTGCTCGAAGGGCCCCAATCAGCGCATATTTTGAGTTTGATGCCCATCCTGATCCTAGAATAGAATAGACTGCTAAGCTCGAGAGGGCTAAAATAAATAGAACTCCCAGGTTTAGGTCGATGATGGGGTAAGGCATTGGTATTGGTGCCCATAGCGTTATAGCGAGGGTTAGTGCAAGGATGGGGGTTGCTAAAAATAAAAAGGGGGAGGATGTGGAGGGTCGGACGGGTTCTTTAATAAAGAGTTTTACCCCGTCGGCGATGGGTTGTAGCAGTCCGTAGGGTCCTACTACGTTGGGGCCTTTTCGTAGTTGTATATATCCTAGTACTTTTCGTTCAAGCAGCGTCAGGAAGGCTACTGCTAGTAGGACTGGCACGATGTAGGCTAAGGGGTTAATTAAGTGGTTTATTAGAGTGTTTAGCATAAACTGGGAAGAGGATTTGAACCTCTGGTATAAAGGGCTTAGGCCTTTCGCAATTTACCATGCTCTGCCACCCCAGTATGCCCTTATTTTGGGCGGCAGGGGTTAGGCCCTCCCTTTATTTAATTTATTTGTTTTCATTAATTAGGGGTGGGGCGTGCTTTAAGTATGGGCCCCTCTTTTCCGATCCTTTCGTACTAGGAAAAGTAGCGTTACAGATAGAAACTGACCTGGATTGCTCCGGTCTGAACTCAGATCACGTAGGACTTTAATCGTTGAACAAACGAACCCTTAATAGCGGCTGCACCATTAGGATGTCCTGATCCAACATCGAGGTCGTAAACCCCCTCGTCGATATGGACTCTGGGAGAGGATTGCGCTGTTATCCCTAGGGTAACTTGGTTCGTTGATCGGCTAGGAGGCCGGATCATTATTGGTCAGATATTCTGCGGCTTAGAGATGTTTCTCTTGGTTTTAGGGGTCTACCCCATTCCACTCGGAGGCTGGTTTTTCCCCCGCGGTCGCCCCAACCGAAGGTAAAATTTTATATCCCACTAAGTTCTTGCTTTTTGTTGAGTTGTTTAACGTGGTTAAATTTTGTACCTTAAGCTCCAAAGGGTCTTCTCGTCTTGTATTATTATATCCGCTTCTGCACGGATAGATCAATTTCACTGACTGGAAGGGGGAGACAGTTAAGCCCTCGTTTAGCCATTCATACAGGTCTCTATTTAAAAGACAAGTGATTGCGCTACCTTTGCACGGTCAAAATACCGCGGCCGTTGAACCCGTAGTCACTGGGCAGGCTGGACCTCCTATACTTAATTTAGTTGCAGGAGGCGATGTTTTTGGTAAACAGGCGAGGCTTGTGTTTGCCGAGTTCCTTCCCTTTCTTTTAGTCTTTCCTTTAAAATAGCACTCCAGTGTGGGGTTAACGATTACTGGTTGTGAGTTTTTCTTGGTTTTTATATTGTTCACAGTACTCTCTTGGGTTGAGTTCGTTATTTTCCAGTGGTTTGTCCGATCTGGTTTACACTTGTGCTTGGAGAAGAGCAGGTCTTCTTGTTACTCATTTTAGCATAATTTCTTCCATGCGAGCATGGGATGGCCTGATATTTTTAGGGGAGTGAGATTTTTTATCGGTATAATAAACTTTACTCTGTTTGAGCTTTAACGCTTTCTGTTTAGATGGCTGCTTTTAGGCCCACTAAAACAGTTTATTTTAAATATTGTGATCTTTATCCTCCTGATAAGGTTGTATCCTTTGTTAGAGGGGCTGTACCCCCTATAACTAACTCCCGCACATTTCCCTTAAGATTACCTTAAGTGTAGGGTTTTGGTTTGGGGTATGCGGGGCTGAACTTCTATCCATTTCTCAGGCAACCAGCTATCACCAGGTTCGGTAGGTCTGTCACTTCTACCCGGAGCTCTTCCCACTCTTTTGCCACAGAGACGGGTTAGCCCTAATTTAAATAGGCTGTCTCGGGGTAGCTCACCTGGTTTCGGGGCTTCAAACTAAAGGTCTCTTCGCTTGAGTATACTTACTAAATCATGATGCAAAAGGTACAAGGTTTAATCTTTGTTTTTTAGTGCTTATATGGGTTATTTCATTTCTCTTTCAGCTTTCCCTTGCGGTACTTTCTCTATTGCTTTAGGGGAACCTTTTCTGTCTCCCATACTTAGGTAAAAAAATGGTTTAATTTTTAGGGGTGGGTCATGTTTTTTTATGAACATTGTTGGGTTAAAATTAGTGATTAAGCTAGCTGTTTGGCTCAGGGTGATCCAATTTGCATGGATGTCTTCTCGGTGTAAGTGAGATGCTTAACTAACTCAGCCACGCCCTGGGTTTAATCCAAGTGCACCTTCCGGTACACTTACCATGTTACGACTTGCCTCCCCTTGTCAGTGCTTTGATATTATATATTTTTAATGCGTGTTGACAGGGGAGAGTGACGGGCGGTGTGTACGCGCCTTAGAGCCGGGTTCAAAAGGACACTCTGCTTCCTTTTTACTACTAAATCCTCCTTCAAGCACTATTTCATGTTGCATGTCCGTAGTGTTCTGTGGTAGAAAATGTAGCCCATTTCTTCCCGCTTCGTGCGCTACACCTCGACCTGACGTTCTGGGTTGTGCCCATTTTGCTTACTTTTATTGCCTTCACAGGGTAAGCTGGCGACGGCGGTATATAGGCTGGGGTGGCTAGAAGTGGTGAGGTTTAACGGGGGTTATCGGTTCTAGAACAGGCTCCTCTAGGGGGGTCTAAGGCACCGTCAGGTCCTTTGGGTTTCAAGCTAATGCTCGTAGTACCCTGGCGGACGTCTGATCGTAGTTCGACGTCTGGGTTTATGGCTGAGCATAGTGGGGTATCTAATCCCAGTTTGTTTCTCAGCTTTCGTGGGGTCAGGTTGGTTTTATTAAAGCTACTTTCGTGGGGTTGGGCCTCGGACACCTAGAAGCGTATGACGGCCAAGGGGCCATTTGGCTTTATTATTATTTTCTTCCTTAACCACCCTTTACGCCGTAATAATATCAACTAGGGCCTCTCGTTTAACCGCGGTGGCTGGCACGAGTTTTACCGGCCCTCTTAGCCCTGACTGAGTCAAGTTTTCACTTATGGCTTAATGTCTATCACTGCTGAATTCCCTTGGGGGTGTGGCTTGGCTAGGCGTCTTGGGCTAAAATTTGTGCCTGATGCCCGCTCCTTGTCCCCGGGCGGGGGATTTAGGGCATACTCACGGGACTGCGGAGACTTGCATGTGTAAGTTGGGCTAGAGCTGATAATAAGGTCAGGACCATGCCTTTATGCATGCGGAGCTTCTTAGGGCCCATCTTAACATCTTCAGTGTTATGCTTTGTGTTAAGCTACGCTAGC